TGGGTCTGAAATGAAATTCTGTACCTCTTCTTCCTCTATTATCCAAAGGATAGAGGAAGAAGCGAGTCAGGAGATTGTTTGGAAAGTGCATCCCTACTTTTGGTGTGTCTTCCGGACTGGATCGCAGACTCAAACTGATGAGTTCTTCCCCATTCTATGCGTATTCTCTCTCAGAGGTTGATATTCTGGTGTCCCAGGCGTAGAGGAACCACACCGATCCATCTCGAACTTGGTGGTGAAACTCTACTGCGGTAACAATACTGCAGGGGGGGCCCTGCGGGAAAATAGCTCGACGCCAGGATAAAAAAAAAAAAGGAAATGCCTTTCATTTTCTTATCGTAGGGTTCATCTCTATCCGGAACTCCATCCCATATAGCACATCCTTTCACTCTTTTCTCACTGAGAAAAGAATATCGGTGAATGAGGGGGAATCTTGGGCTTACGAGTCTTCACCGAAAACGGATCCAGTGGGGTCGGGGCCTGTAGCTCAGGGGATTAGAGCACGTGGCTACGAACCACGGTGTCGGGGGTTCGAATCCCTCCTCGCCCGCAATCAATCATCCCCAGATGGAATCTCCTACCTTCTCTAATCCCTTATTCTATTAAGGGGAATGGAAACTCCAAGTATCTGGTTAGATACCCCCCCCTAACCAGGTACTTGGCTTATGATTGGGATTTCGAGTCCCAATCGTAGGATTTTCAGTCCTATGAGTAGGATAGGATTTTCAGTCCTATGGATAAGATAGGATTTTTAGTCCCACCCCATGTGTGTTTGATGAGACACCAAACACACAACAACTAACATTTCTAGTTCATTTCATTTACGTCTGAATCTTCGATACGTTCATATCTCAGTCGTTCTTTTTGTTTTTATTCTATTTCTTCTTTCTCTTCTGTATCTGTAAAACAAACTATTCCTTGAGTTTCGGGTCTCACTCCAATCATTTCGGATGTTAGGATTTGCTGTCCCAGTCTTGGTTTGGAAGGGGAAAAAGGAGAAAAGGTGGGACTCACTGCCTCGGATATCTCTGTACTACAATAGGACCCACCCGTCTCTCGAGTGGAAGAGACACTTCCAGTGCTACTTCACTCGAGAAGGCAACCATGGAGATCGACCAATTAAAGGTTTTGAGTTCCATTGGTGAGAATGGAGAAGTCGGGAGACTTCTTACAGAAATGCGATACCTCTGGACGCCTTGCGTAGGATTCGAACCTCCGTACTACGCGATGCTAGATTTTGAGTCTGGTATGCCTACCCTTCTTCCGAAGCAAGGAGACACGGTGAAGTTACGTTCACCACTCTGATTATACAGGTATATCTATATGGTTGTCAACCGCTGAACCGGATTTTATTCTCTTTCTTACCAAATTTACTAACTGGAAGACTCCACTCGGGTCAGGTTTAGACGAGGTCCCTGGACCTATCTTATTACTCATTGCTTCTTCATGTAGTGGTAGGGTTCCACTTCATACCGGCGATGGTCGAGGGTTCGAATCTATTCCCGCCCACAATCAATCATCCCTAAAGAGGTGGTTGATCCCCTCTTCCTACAGATAATTCTTTTTTCTCGGTATCAATCAAATAATATCATATGAAGATACAAGAAGGAGAGGCATTCTCCTTCCGCCTAAATACTTAGATGTAGCAGCGTGGGTTGCCACTGCCCAACTCCAGCTGTGGATTGCGCGAAAATACTTATATCTCCCCCGGAATAGACAAGTGATCATTTTCCTAGCAAGTGATTCTGGGTGCGAAAAAGCAAATACAAGCTAGATAGGAGAATGTCAGGATCAATTACCGAAGAAGATATAACTATCTCATAAGTTACAGAGACAGACTAATTGGGATAGCAGAAGCAAAACTGGCTCTTAAGAGAAATCGCTCGAGAAAAAAGAGTTCGCGTCACAATTTGAAATGAGTCTATAATAAAGTATTCCGTGTGATCCCGATAATGGGATCTATTAATATACCCGATAGAATTGATGCTAGTGCACAAATGATCATAGCTATTTCAATAGAACTTTTTGAGATTGATGGAGAAACTAATGAATTTTGTATATAAGTTGTGGATGCATCGCTCCTCCCATTCTTCCCAGTAAACATCAATTTAATTATTTTGAGATAATAGTAAATAGAGATGACACTTGTGATGAGCGCTACCAGAACTGATGGGTACAAACCGGCTTTCCATCCATGCCAAAAGAGATAGAGTTTACCGAAAAAACCGGATGGTGGAGGGATACCCCCTAGGGATGGTGAACATAAAACCGGAGAGAATGTTAGAACAGGATCCTTCATGTATAATCCCGCGTAATCCCTAATATTATCAGTTCCGGTTCGTAAACCAAATGAGGTGGTGCGAGCAAAAGTTCCCAGGTTCATGAGTATATAAATAAACGTATGAGTTATCATACTTGCGTAACCGTTTTCCGGGTCTGCAGCAAGTACTCCAATCATAATATATCCAATTTGGCTTATAGAGGGATAAGCTAGCATACGTTTCATGCTTATTTGAGTAACGGCAATTAGATTTCCCAATATCATGCTAGAGGTGGCCAATAATCCTACCACCATATGCCACTCGTTAGGAAAATGTGGGAAAATTAGGCCGAAGAGCCGCGTAAATAAAGCCGGAGCTGCTACTTTAGAGGTGACAGAGAAAAAAGCAACGACTGGTGTAGGAGAGTCAGAGTCGAAAAGAAGATTTTCGATCTTTCCGCTCATTCGAAACCGTGCATGAAATTTTTACTTCACACGGCTCTTGGTTCATAAGAGATTCACGACTGATATTGCTCCCAAAACCTTCTTCGTGTATGTTTCAAATTCGTTATTCATTGAATAATTCATAATCATTCAATATTAGCACTAATTGTTAACTTCTCGAAGAATCCCTCGTCATTTGTTTAGATTACCCACCAGCAGTTTCGTCTCAAACTTTTTCTTGCTTGTTTGTCCTTTTTTACTTCTCACCGGAATCCTTTCAATAACTAAAAATACTTAGTCGGCAGGCACACACGCCCGGCGGGAGATACAAATTTTGACTTCTTTCGTTCCTGGCGGGTTTG